AATTGGGCAAATACGCCCGTAGTGACTAGGATGGATATCTCGTATCCGAAAACTGGCGGTTCGCCCTGTCAATCCCCCAGGGCCCAAATAACTCAATTTTCTCCCATGAACTATTTGTGTCAATGGATTCGTTCGATCCAAAACTTGAGATAATGGGTGTAATCCAAAAAAAGATTCAAAAGTCGTTGTTAATGGAGTTGAAGTTACCAAATTCTGAGGAGTCGGTATTAATTTCTGCCGAATTGCTCCACATATAGTTCCTCGAACCGCGTTTTCTAAACGAACTAGAGCCAACCCGAATTGCTCTTGTAAGAGATCTGCAACAGACCGAATACGTTTATTTTTCAAATGATTCATATCATCAAGTGTACCCATTCCAAATTTCATTCCAATCAGATGATCCGCAGCTGTCAATATATCCCGCGGTAACAAAAACGTATTGTTTTCGGGTATATCAAGGTTGAGTCGCCGGTTCATATTTCGCCGGCCAATCCTTCCTAATTCGCATCTTTGTTGAAAGAATTTTTTTTGTAAGTCCTTACATAAGGATTCCGAAAATACCGGATCCCCGCCCACACAAGCAAATTGTTGATAAAACTCCAAAATGGCATTTTCTTTTGACCCAATTTTTGTTTTCTCCTTATCATTCAGGAAAGACAATAAAATTTCCGGGTAGCAAACATTATCCAGAATTTCTCGTAGATTCGAACCCATAGCTGATGATAGAACTAAAATAGATATTTTCTGTTTCCTACTCACCCGAGCCCATATCCTTGCTTTTCTATCAATTTCTAATTCTGATCTTCCTCCCCAATCTGATATTATGGTCCCGGTATAGACCGAAATTCCGTTATGATCCAACTCAGATCGATAATAAATCCCCGGGCTTTGCAATATTTGATTGATGACAATTCTGTATATTCCATTTACTATAAAAGTTCCCAGGTAATTCATTAGAGGAATATTTCCAACCAAAATTGTTTGTTCTTGCATCTCCCTACTGGTTTTCCAAATTAATCCCGCGGACACATATAATTCAGAAGAATATGTAAGTGATTGATACACAGCATCTTTTTCTTTTATTAAGGGTTCTGCCAATTGATACGTTTCAATAAATAATTGAAATTCAATTTCTTGGTCTGTATCTTCGATTTTTGGAAATTTATAAAGTTCTTCTGTTAAGCCCTGATCAATGAACCTCCAAAATCCTTCAAATTGTATCTGATTCAATCCAGGGATTGTAGACATTCCCTCGTTTCGATCCCGTAGCATTTGTGCTCAATTCCCCATTTATTGAAAAATCCCATTTTTGGCTCATCCGTCATTGAATCATATAGATCGATCTAGCTCTGCTGGAATTTCTATTCTGGTTACTAAATCACATAAAATTTGACATAAAAACTCCACACCATATATTCATATATGAGCATATATGGAATGTATGAAAGACGTATCGAGGGGTGACTAAAGAAAAGTTTCGACTTAACTCAAATCAAATTAAAAAAAGCAACAGATAAAAAAGGAATTTAGAAAACATTCTTAATAAAAAGAATTCTGATAGATTTATCTTAATTAGATTTCTCAGATGAATTAGATTTATCAGATTGCGGTTAGTATAGACAGTTCAATTTCTACTATATATAATTATAATGATATTCGATATTCCAATCGGATTGGATACCAAAAAAGAAACAGCTAGGTACAGCATTTGATCCCTTCGCCGAGATAAAGACAGAATAATCAGAAACAAAAAAGCGTTAATTTATTTAACTAATCTTTTTGGCCCCTTCTATTGTTCCAAAAGGGATTTGCGGAGAAAAGAGATATTTTTACTTAATTTAGTACTGTTTTGTTTGTAGAATTTCTAAAATATGATTGTATTGTAAAGCGAGTTTTGTTTATTATATTAAAATAGTAAATTTAAACACGTGCAGAGATCTATATATCATATATAAGATACTCGACTGTTGTCTGTGGGATTTTTGTTCTGATTCTGGGGTTTACATATACTCATCATTCTTGTTATAATTGAAATTGCGAAAAAATGTAAATAAAGATTTTTATATTTTGTTCTTCGCAAGGATGCAATACTGATTAGTTATACTTTGGATTTTCTTATGTCATTTAGGTAAACATAATTTGAAATCAACATGCACAAACCGTTCATGAAATCGCAGTCAAGCCAATAGTTAATGGTTCCAATTTATCATGTTTATCATGAATTTTTACTGAAAGTCCCTATTTTTTGGTATGGATCGAATCAAAACAAAAGCAAAGATTTTGTAGTAAGTAGTGGGAGGGCTATAAAGGAAAGGGGATTCAAAACGCAAGTACAATAAAGAAAAAAGAAGTTCATTAACCCAAAAGAAAAGGGTAATATTTTATTCTATATTTGTATCGTTTTGGCGGCATGGCCGAGTGGTAAGGCGGAGGACTGCAAATCCTTGTTCCCCAGTTCAAATCCGGGTGTCGCCTAATTCTAGATTCTAATTAACAAAAGACTACAACTCACTTATCGACGCCTATAACATAACCTATAACTCGCCAAATTATTCGCCGGCCGAAGGCAAGGAGAAGAATAGGTCTCTTGATACGTACTAGATTCTAAGTATCTGGGGATTCTCAAAAGTGAAAATTATGTAAATTTTTGTGTTTAGGATTCAACAACAACAAGGAAAGATTTTAGTTTTAGTAACTAGTGGAAGGACTATCTAAGCCTCTCCATTCCCTTCCTATTGGAGTGGTTACTGACTGGACCTTGAATTCAGCGGGAGGGAATATCTAACTAATTAGTAAATGTGGAAAAGAAAAACAGGAATATAGTTTGTATAGATTAGAAACGCAAAAAGTCCCTGAGTACTCAGATATTGGATTTATTGGATTGGTTCATTAAATTAATAGTCAAAAATTTTTTGACTCTGTACCATGGGTTTCACTATTATTAGTGAACAATAATGGAATAATTCCTTGATATTCATATAAATAGGGGACATAATTCGCATGGATATTGTAAGTCTCGCTTGGGCTGCTTTAATGGTAGTCTTTACGTTTTCTCTTTCACTTGTAGTATGGGGAAGAAGTGGACTCTAGAAATACTCCTTAATTTTAGTTCTTAATTTTAGTTAAGGAATAAAACTATATCATTAGTTTTATAGATTGCTTCGCAAAGTCTTTTTAACTATAAAATAAGAATATGTCAATAAAAACGACATTTTATTAATTCCTACGCTTCTATTTAGGAAGGAGATATAGATGATAGGAAATTTCTCTAATTGAATTTTTATTCAATTTCACTGAACAGACTCTTATCAAAATTCAAAAGGGTTTCCATATCATAGAACTCTCTTGAGCATCTATCCACCAGTCAATAAAGTAAATTACTTTACTTATTGGGTTGGCAATGATAAAAAAAAGATTACTAACTTGGTTTTTCTTAATATATACATACTTTCTTTCTTTAAATTCTATTTTTATTTCTTTGATTTGATTCTTTCGGCAGGTACTGGGATTTATATTTGAAAGAATTCGAAATCTAAAATCTAACAATTCGACCTGTAAAATAACCATAAGAGTTGCCTTGCGATTATTTTAAGTTGATCAGAATTAATACAAATTGATCAATCCAGATATAGGAAAAAAATCGAATTGGGGTCACTATGTACATAACAGAGATGAAGATACCTATATCTGGATTGATCGATAGAAATTTTAGTTTGTATCTTTATTTCATAGTACAACTTACTACACAAAAAAAAATACTAATCTAATTGATAATATGGTAGAAAGATTCATATGAATCTTTCTACCATACTATCAAGTCTCACTGAATATTGCCGATTCTAGCCTGCCCGTTTCAGTTAAGAAACGCAATTGGAATCCTTTTTCTTTCCATTTTTCAATCATTGATAAAGAATGAAGAAATCGAGTTTTATTCAAATTAATCATTTTGGCTAACCGTTTTTACATAGATAATAAGTAAAAAAGCAGTAGGAACTAAAATGAATAGTGCAGTAGCAATAAATGCGAGAATATTTACTTCCATAATCTCATTGTTTTTTTATTTCGCATTAACTCGGGATTTAATCCCATAGAGATGATAAATAATTTTATCTGTTAATGATATTGAATCAGATTAATATCATGAATAACAATATCCGAGCTATCAATTCAATTCGCCGTCGCGAATTGAATTGAATAGTATAACATAGGAAGATTTTTTATCCATACTGAATCCAAAAAAAGAAAAATAGAATTTGTTATCTAATTAAGAATTCCTTTATTTATTATTCTTTATTTATCCTTTTTCCATAACCTGAGGGTTTCCTTCTACAATCAATCATCTACTGAAGTTTCACCTTTCCGTTTCCACTTCCACTGGTTACAACCCCCCAAAAAATAGAAGGAAATGAGATTAATTTGAAAAGGATTTGTCAAGGTAATTTTTTAATAAAAAATAGGGTTGGGTATTGTAGAAGAAACAAATTCCATTTGTGCATGTACTCTCAAGAAGCATATGGGCTTTGTTTCCATTAAATAGAATTGAAAAACCAGACCAATAAATAGATTATCTCTTGAAATCCTAATATAGGATCTTACCAACCAAAAATTGTTGTAGTACTAAATCCACATATCTCTTCTAGCAATCAGTTCTAGTTCAAGTAATGCAAATTTTCATATTTGTTTGATAAGAAATAATTATTTCCAAAAGGAAAAGGAGCAGAAAAAAGAACTAAGAATCATCAGAAGAATTTCAATTCAAAATGAAATTCGATTGTCGTCCTTTCCAAAAAAGTGTAAAGATGCATTGATATATTTATTGATTATTGGATCCGTCGGGACTGACGGGGCTCGAACCCGTAACTTCCGCCTTGACAGGGCAGTGCTCTAACCAATTGAACTACAATCCCAGGGAACTAAAGTATACAGTATCTATTTTGTTTTTATGATTTGTCTCAAAACATTTCGACATGAATATGCACTTTATTTAGTGAGAACGACAC